CCATTTCTTGTCAAAACAGATCCTTTTTTTTTTATTTGTAGATCAGGTCTTTTAGAGAGTCTTTTTTAGACTATCCTTGTCTTTGTTTATGTCTCGGGTTGGAACAAATTACTATAATTCGTCCCCGCCTACGAATTAGTCGACATTTTTCACAAATTTTACGAACAGAAGCTCTTATTTTCATATTTTTCATACCTTAATTTAAACTTTGAATCGATTTCTTGGAAGAAAATAAGTTTCTTGAAATTTTGAATTTCGAATCGTATTCCATTCTCATGGAAAGGAATGTTAAAGTTAAAAAATTACCTAATCATTCTAATCTTTGTTGCAGAGTTGATAAATCATGCGCTTTCTGCTTGAATCATAACGACTGACTTAAATTTTGACTCTATCTCCTGGCAGTATCCGTAGAAACCTACGTTGGATCTTTCCTGAAATATAACCTAAAATAAGACCCTCATTATCTAAATGAACCCGGAACATACCATTGCGAAGCTATAGCTATTCAGTAATTAAATCCTGATGAATCCATTTTTTTTCATTCCGGGTAAAACCTCCTTAAAGTATTAACTAATGTAGGAGGAATAAGATTATACACTCCGTATTTTTTTTTTAGTTTTTTTTTTCACAACAAATAGGAAGTTTACAAATAGGAAGTTTCAGATCCAATGTGGATATAAGACGGATTACCATATATAACACAAAATTTCTCCGCCTATTCTTTTTAGTCGAGCTTCTCGGTCTGTCATTATACCTTGCGAAGTGGAAAGAATTACAATTCCCATTCCGCCTAAAATTCTCGGAATTCCTTGATAGTTAGAATAGATTCGTAAACCAGGTCGGCTGATCCGTTTTAAATTTAAAAGATTTCTATAGGGCCCTTTTCTATTTCGTTTATGTCGCAGAGTTGAAACCAAAAAATATTTGTTGCTTTCTCGGTGTTTCCTCACATTTTCGATAAAACCTTCTCGTAAAAGTATTTTAACAATGCTTTCGGTAATATTAGCAGATACTATTCGAAGGACTCTTTTTCTATCCATATCAGCATTGCGTATAGAGGTTAGTATGTCAGCAATAGTGTCCTTACTCATAATGGAGTAAAATTTTTGTTGTTCCAAAATTTTGATATAATCAACATGTTTTTTTTTTTTTTTACTTATTTTATTTGTTTATGAATAAAAATTATATTATTAAATTAAAGGTATATGCGTAAAACACAATCTACTAAATTAATTTGAATCGATCTCTTTCCAGTATCCTACTATAAACTATATCATAGTCTCATCTTATACTTTAAGACTATTATAATACCTCAGGCGCCAATGAAACTATTTTAGTGAAATTTAAATATCTCAATTCCCGGGCGATTGCACCAAAAACGCGAGTTCCTTTAGGATTTCCTTCTTGATCAATGACAACTGCGGCATTGTCATCATATCGTATTAGCATACCGTTGTCACGTTTCAGTTCTTTGCAGGTACGTACAATTACAGCTCTGACCACTTCTGATTTTTCTAGGGGCATATTTGGTACTGCTTCTTTAATCACAGCAACAATAATGTCACCAATATAAGCATATCGACGATTACTAGCTCCTATGATTCGAATACACATCAATTCTCGAGCCCCGCTGTTATCTGCTACATTCAAATGTGTTTGGGGTTGAATCATTTTTTTATTTGTTTTTTCAATGCAAAGGGCGAAGAAAAAGAAAGAAATATTCTTTGTCAAAAAAAAAAAAAGAAACCTTGCATTTTTCATTCCCAGGCTCTATTTTTTTTGGTTCTACATTCTTATCCCAAAATAATAAATTGAGTTTTGATAGGCATTTTGGACGCTGCTATTGAAATTGCTTTTCTGGCTATATTTTCTGCGACTCCGCCCATTTCATAAAGTATTCGACCGGGTTTAACAACAGCTACCCAATATTCAGGAGAACCCTTACCCGAACCCATACGTGTTTCTGTGGGTCTTACTGTAACTGGTTTGTCGGGAAATATACGTACCCATATTTTTCCACCACGACGTGCATTTCGTGTCATTGCTCGACGCCCTGCTTCTATTTGTCTAGATGTGATCCAAGCGGGTTCAAGCGCTTGAAGAGCATATTTACCGAAACTAATATGATTACCGCGATAAGACATTCCCTTCATTCGTCCTCTATGTTGTTTACGGAATCTGGTTCTTTTGGGGTTATAGTTGATGGTTGTTTCTGAATTCCACCTCTACTACAGAACCGGACGTGAGAGTTTCGTCTCATCCAGCTCCTCGCGAATAAAAGGATTTTAAAAATGAAATTTGAATTGAAATATATTTAGATAAAATTCCGGGATTCTTTGAGATTTCATCTAATCTATTAGTCATTTGTATACCTTAATTTAGGTATTTTGGATATCATATCTAACTAAACCTATTAAACATATATTTCTATTTATATATATATCAAAAATATATATATATTTTTCATTTTATCGTATCGGATTGCCCAAAATCAAAAATT